GAATCCACCTCTATGGTCCCATATTTAGTAATTCCTGAACTACTTCTTCTGTATTGGGGATCGTCGAAATAAGCAAGAATACTATTTCTACGTAAAATCCCATTTATGGGTATTTCAATCGAGATACCAGAACGGAGCATTAGTTCTTTCTCCCGTTCTTGATCATATTGGAATGGGATGATGAATCTATTTCTTCGCCTTTTCGCCAATAAATCAGAATTCTCGTGGAGAATGGCAGGATATAGGAAATTCCAATGACCATTAGATATGATTCGATCAGGTCCTGAATAATCAAGAATCCCCTGCCCTTTTTTACTGGAAGGATCCGAACTAAACAATTTGTGTCTCACTCGATCATTAGTCACTGAGAGGTCAGAAATAGATCTCCGTTCGACAGAAAGAGAATGAACATTCATTTGATCTTGATCCTTGTGGAGCGAAAAAGTGACTATACTGGATCTGCACGGACCTCCTGATAATATCCATAAATGACTTGTTTTTGGTAAGAGATGAACATTACCATATCTATATTCAGGCGCATGGTACACATCGGTACTCCAGTGCATTTCTCCCTCTGAGTCAGAATAAATATGTTTTCGAACCCTCTCTTTAAAATTGAAAGTGGATGTTCCAGCGCGAATCTCAGCAATCACTTGTTCTGATTCTACATATTGATCGTTTTGAACTAAAAGAAAACTTTTTTGTGGAATATTCACATTATGTAGAATATCCTGACTCTCAATAGTTACATACAGGTCTATATAACATAGAAAAGCAGGATGTCCATGACGTGTACGTGTGGGATGAACCAAATCCTCATTGAATTTTATTTTTCCATTAGAAGGAGCTCGTACATGTTCTGCAGTACCACCTGTAAATACTCCACCGGTATGAAAAGTTCTTAATGTTAGTTGAGTCCCTGGTTCCCCAATTGATTGACCTGCAATAATACCTACTGCTTCTCCCAATTCGACCAGGTCGCCATGAGTGGGACTCCGACCATAACATAATCTACAGATCCAAGATGTACTCCTGCAAATAAAGGGGGTTCGAATATATATTGATTGTGCTCGAAAGGTTATGAATCGATTGACAAGTCCAATACCAATATCTTGATTTCGAGTGGCAATGCATCGTAGACCCATATATATATCGTCTGCTAATACACGACCAATTAGTGTTTGGATCCAAATTTTTTCCGTCATCCCATTTCGAGGACTCACGGAAATACCTCGGATAGTGCCACAATCTGTTCTACGCACAACAATGTGTTGAACTACTTCAACAAGTCTACGCGTGAGGTATCCAGCATCTGATGTTCGTACAGCAGTATCCACAACTCCTTTGCGGGCTCCGTAGCAGGAAATTATATATTCCGTTAAAGAGAGTCCTTCGCGTAAATTGCTTTGAATGGGTAAATCAATCATTTGTCCTTGGGGGTCCGACATTAATCCTCTCATACCTACTAATTGGTGTACCTGAGATGCATTTCCTCTAGCTCCCGAAAAGGACATTATATGGACTGGATTAGAAGGATCAGTCATCCTAAAATTAGGATGCATTTCTTGTCTCAAATATTCACTTGTAGCATACCATATCTCAATGGATTGACGCAATTTTTCTACCGCGTGTACATTCCCATAATGATGGTGCTTTTCTAAAATCAAACTTTGTTGTTCAGCATCTTGGACTAGCCATCCCTTAGAAGGTATTGTTAAAAGATCATCAATTCCTAATGAAATGGATGTAGCAGTGGCTTGCTGGAAACCCAGAGTCTTTACTTGATCCAGGATGTGCGATGTATATGCCATTCCGAAGTGATCTATTAATCTGCTAATAAGTCGTTTCATGGCAGTTGCATCTATCACTTTATTGTGAAAAACCAGATCGGCCCGTTCTGCCATAAGTACCTCCATATTCCGCTGAGTAGGATTCGACAATGGGTTTGAGTCAGTGATTTGAAGACTTCCTTTCCTCGATCTTGATTCACGTAGAAATTCAGGAATTATGATACCGGTTGAGCCATAGAGAACCGAATTCCCACGGTATCACATAATTACTTAGCTTAGGTATCGTATGAGTAGGCCCGACAAAACCCTTGTATGGCTTCTTCTATTTCTCGATAAAAAGAAATATGACCGACAGTTGTTCGAATGTATATACAAAGGATTTCTTTTTTTACACTTCTTACTATTAGATAGTGCCCATAAATCTCATGATAGGTACCCAAAGATTCATATTGAACTTCGATGGGAACTTCTCTTGAGGCAATGACACGTTGATCGAGTCGCCACCGGAGCCACAAAGGACTATCTAAATTGATTCGTTTCTGCCGATAAGCTCCAAGTGCATCATAGGAACTACAAAAATAGGGTTCTTTCTCTTTCGTATACTTATTATCGTCAACCGTTTCATTTTGATAGTTTCTTCGATTACATGGATTATACCTATTTGAACAAATACCTCGACGATTCCCGATCGTTAATATATAGAGTCCAAT